GCCAAAAAGCATAAGCCAGAAAACACAATATGTGCCCCAGCTACACCTTCGTAACTCCAAATCCCCGGATTTGTTACAGTCCCTCCTGTAATACTCCAACCTCCCCATGAATTGGTTATTCCTAAACGAGTCATGAAGGGTATAACGAACATACCCTGTCTCCACATTGGATCAAGAACAGGGTCAGAGGGATCAAAAACAGCTAATTCATACAGAGCCATCGAGCCCGCCCAACCAGCAACCAGAGCTGTATGCATTATATGAACGGAAAGCAAGCGGCCGGGATCATTCAATACAACGGTGTGAACACGATACCAAGGCAAACCCATGGAAAATACCCCTTTATCAAAGAAAAATAGACACTACGTAACTTTATTGCATTGGCAAAGACTCTAATACTATGACTATTCTATAGACTCCACTTCTTCAGTGGATTATTTCCTAACAAGAGTTAAGTGAATATTTATTAACTTCTGTTCGTAATAATGGAAGAATTCTGTTCGTAGGAACAACGAGAAGCAGATTTATTCTATACTCGATAAGTACCAATACGCAATGGGAGATTGATGCCATTTTCTATGAGTAAATGCGTCCATCCATATTTATCATTAGGGGAACCTATTCGTAAAAATTTTTCTTTATTGATTTTGTCTTTCTTTCTGAATTTTTCGAATCTTTGGATAAAATAAATATGATAAAACCAATATTCGAAAATAGAGACAATAAAAGCATATTGTTACGTTTCCACATCAAAGTGAAATAGAGTATTTAGTTCTTTTTTCTTTCAATTCATGCCTATTGGTGTTCCAAAAGTACCCTTCCGAATTCCTGGAGATGACGATGCATCTTGGGTTGACGTATAGTGCGACTTGTCAAATCTATTGGGTCATATGGGATTTCCCCGTTCTCTTCCCCGATTGAGATATTCTCTGTTTCGCCCAAAAAAGAGAAATTGAATCATCCAAAAATTGGAGTGTGAAGTGCAATTAGATGCAGTGTTTGGAGGAATTCATAGTTCTATTATCACTTAGAATGATTTATGGTTGGCTTTTGTTGGACGAAAAAATGAAGTATCCAGGCTCCGTTTAGAAAAAACCCAATCGGTAACATATCTATGATTAGTGTATCATAAATGATTCCTGTTTGTTATTTCTAAAGTCATAACAAAAAGAAATGGTGATGAGAAGATTTGTCCTATATGTGCAAATCCAAATCGGGCGGATCTTTACCCGGAGTAGAGGCATAAACCTAAAAAGATGAAATAGACCCATTCAAGAACAAGAAAACACCATCGTGATTTGGATTGAATCTCGATGAAACAATACATCAATGAGAAGTTAATTCAATAAGTTTATTAACTTTTTTCTATTCTAAGAAAGAAACTAAGTCAAAATTCGTCCTTATTGAAAAATCTAAGAAAAAGCCCTTTCGTTAGAAGTTCGAAAAAAACTGCTATTAAAAAGAATAGGAAAAAGGAAAGAGGACTGGAATCTATACATTGATTCTTTTTTCGAGATTTTTTTGAACCGTATGCATCAAAAGGTGCATGTACGGTTCCTAGGGGATGCAGTTTTACCCCACTCAACCGACTTTATCAAGAAAGATTCCTTTTTTTAGGCCAAGAAGTTGATAGCGAGATCTCGAATCAACTTATTGGTCTTATGGTATATTTCAGTCTTGAGGATGCTGCCAAAGATTTCTATTTGTTTATAAACTCTCCTGGCGGGTGGGTAATATCTGGATTAGCTATTTATGATACTATGCAATTTGTGCGACCGGAGGTCCATACAATATGCATGGGATTAGCCGCGTCAATGGGATCTTTTCTCTTGGTTGGGGGAGCAATTACCAAACGTTTAGCATTCCCTCACGCTTGGCGCCAATGAGGTTTTTTATTCGAGAGAAAAAGAAAACTATGCCTTCGCCATATGAATATTAAGTAATAATAGCATGGCACTTCGAATTCGATATGAAAGATTTTTGTATTGTTTTTTTCAAAAGATTCAATTATGTATCGAGAGATTAGTATGAAATAAAAGGTATTTCCGATTTTCTCTTACCTATCGGGAAGCCAATTCAGCGTTACAAACCTTTTTGTTTTCACACCGAAGGGCTCTTAACAATATTTATTTTCTAAAAAAAGAGTGCGAAAAAAAAACAAGATTTTTCCTTTTTTTGTTGGATTAAAAAGAAACTTTGGGATTGCTGAATCAAAGATCAAAAAAAATCCATTTTTTAATAGAAAGCAACGGAGCCATCATAGTATTTTTTAACCCCTTCCGAAAGGAAGGAAAGGAAGGGTGGCATTTTGATCATTTACCCATCTGGGGCTGGTAGATTTTCTTTTTATCTTTCTTAAATGGAAAGTAAGGGTCAATTTGATTGTAGAGCCGTATGCAATGCACAAAAGATGATGCCCGTACGGTTGTTCAATTCTATCTTTTTTCCTATTATTCTTTCTTTATCTTTCTTTGCTGTTCGTTTCATCACACCAGATGGAGAACCCTTCTATCATCAGGGTAATGATCCATCAACCTGCTAGTTCTTTTTATGAGGCGCAAACGGGAGAATTTATCCTGGAAGCGGAAGAACTGCTGAAACTACGCGAAACCATCACAAGGGTTTATGTACAAAGGACGGGCAAACCATTATGGGTTGTATCTGAAGACATGGAAAGAGACGTTTTTATGTCAGCAACAGAAGCCCAAGCTTATGGAATTGTTGATCTTGTAGCAGTTCAATGACAAAAAAATGGATTTTGTGAAAATCCGTGATTTGAGATTTTATCTCCGAGTTTAGTATTCTATTAAATAGAAATAATTCATAATCATCCGGTTAGGATCAATCTAAACCTGCCCATTATGTATATGATTCAACATGCCAACTATTAAACAACTTATTAGAAATACAAGACAGCCGATTCGAAATGTCACGAAATCCCCCGCTCTTCGGGGCTGTCCTCATCGTCGAGGAACATGTACTAGGGTGTATGTGCGACTCGTTTAGATCATGAGCTGACGCAAAAAAAGCAAGAAAACCAATTTTCGGTATGAATGATCAGTACCAGTAAATAGGATAGAATCGAGAAAGGAACTCCATTCACTATCTAAAAATAAGCAAATTGATCCCTCTTTTGTGTCTAAAGTTTATGGTTTCGTTTCCATTGGTGGAAATCCAATCACCGGAATTTCAGATAAGAAGCAATTCTCCATTGATAGCAAAGGCTTATCCATTAAGCGGAGGAAATCTTATTGAAATAAAAAAAAAATAGAAAAATGAGGTTTTCACTCGGTCAAGAACGGACTACGAGGGTCAGCTACCCGGCAAACTTTCATAATTAAATACCGTTACTGTATAGGTAGGTCTGATTGTGAAAGACCTGTTACTGGATAATTCATGGGTAGAGCCGAAGAATGTGGTGTAAACTATACAAGTTACCAATAACATTGATTAAATGAAGTAAGGGCTCCGGTGTATAGAGAAGACCTCACCGTTTAAGAAATAACCATAGAAACGATGGAACCCACTATTTCTATTTCTTTATCCATTTTTCGATTTCTTTTTTTTATTGACTCTATTTTTGACACCTAGCAAAGGAAAGTTCCTTATTTCTTTCGTATTTCGCTGTAAAATACCTAAAAAAATCGTGGTCAGGAAGGTTATAGTAGCCAAAGCCATTGGGATTTTTATTTTATACATTGGAAAAATCCGTTTGGTTATTAATAGACCGGGACGTGGAAAAGAATAACTGAACGAAAAGAAATCAATTAGTTATTTGTCAAAGTTTTATTTATTCAATGACCAGAATTAAACGCGGATATATAGCTCGGAGACGTAGAACAAAAATTCGTTTATTTGCCTCAAGCTTTCGAGGGGCTCATTCAAGACTGACTCGAACTATTACTCAACAGAAAATAAGAGCTTTGGTTTCGTCTCATCGGGATAGGGGTAAGCAAAAAAGAAATTTTCGTCGTTTGTGGATCACTCGAATAAACGCAGTAATTCGAGAAAGAGGAGTATCCTATAGTTATAGTAAATTAATACATGATCTATACAAGAGACAGTTGCTTCTTAATCGTAAAATACTAGCCCAAATAGCTATATCAAATAGAAATTGTCTTCATATGATTTCCAACGAAATCAGAAAAGAAGTAGATTGGAAAGAATACACCAGAATAATTTAAATGGAGTTCCCCGGAGAATGAACTCCGGGAAGGTGGAGTGGAAATTAATATGAGAAAATAGGCTAAAGTCGTCAAAATGAATGAACACGTTCAATAAAAAAAAATCTTTTTTTTTTCGATTCATTTTTTTCTTATGACAGACACGATAATAAAATCTGGCTTTTCGGATTTGTGTCGAACAAAAAACCAATCCATGTTTGAGTTCGGATTGGAATTCTGATTCAAGTGAAGCCTATTTTTTTCTGGTTCTAAGACCAGTAGTTCTAGCGGTCGACTCGGTTCTTTCGAATTGTTTCTCATTATTGAGAAAAGGTAACAAAGATAAAATACGAGCTTGTTTTATAGCAATAGTGATTAATCGTTGTTGTTTCAAGGTCAATCTATTCACTCGCCTAGATAATATTTTTCCTTGTTCACTAATAAATCGACTAATTAAATTCATGTTTCTATAATCAATTCGATCCCCCGATTGAATCGGGGGCAAACGTCGACGAAAAGATCGCTTGGATTTAAGAAAAGGTCGCTTAGATTTATCCATGGTTTGTTTGTTTAGTTTATTTCTTATCCCGAAAATCCTATTTCTTAATTGTCATTTTAACCCACAATAGGATTCTTTTTGATTCAAATATGTTCTATTTCGATTTCAATATGCTCTATGTTGTTCTATATAATGTCATTTTTCCCCTTTCAAGGCTAAGATTTTAAGACTAAGATTCGATCTATTTCTTTATTTCCCTATGAATCATATGTTTGTAACAATAGGGACAGAATTTTCTCAATTCTAATTGATTAGGCGTATTGTGCCGGTTCTTTTGAGTAATATATCTGGAAATGCCCGTTGATACCTTCTTAACACCGTTTCGGATACAACCGTTACATTCCAAAATCACCGTTACTCGCGCATCTTTCCTCTTGGCCATGAATCTCCTTTGGATTTTTGATTTACTCAACTCTTCTATTTTGATTCGAAACGAAGAAAAAGAAAGGAAGGAAAAAATAGAAGTTACTAATTTGAAATCGAACTCTAAAAGATAAAAATCAATAATCAATAAAGTAATAATAACTACTAAGAATAAGTAAGACAATGATTTCGAAACTCTATTTCAACCCGAAGAACAGTATTTCATTCTATTCTTGCCCTAGACCCGCATTTTCCTACTCTATCCACATGCCTCTATTATTAATATTTATTTAATATTTTATTCGAATTTGAACCTGAGTCTCGCAGACGTTGAATTCACTTTTGTGCTTTCTCTTTCGTCCCTTATTCTAAAAATTAGAAAAAAGGGAAAAAAGAGAAAAAGGCAAGAGGAATTAGTCACAGATATTTGATTCTATCTCTAATCTTCCTCATTCCTTCCGATGTCAATAACTAGAATGAAAAAAAGGGGAATGTCAACGCATCCGGGAAAAAACGATTAATCTCTATTAATAGACCTGCTAAAGCCCCGAACCATAGTGTACTTAGTACTGGGGCCACGGAGAGATATGTTTTTAGATCTCGCATTGAAAAACCTCCTTTTTTTATTTAAATACATAAAGATGATGCATATATGATCAGATGCATATGTGATTAAGGGACGCTTAGAGTTGTACACGGAATCCCTAATTCAAATTAAAATGTACAACGATCCATAAGGTTTTCCTTTTCTTATTATTATAAGTTAAATGAGATAAAAAAGACGAAATGGGTAGAAAAGTTGTGTTTCTCAATGGAGGAAATAGGCATGTGGAAAACAAGACAGGAATTCTCTACAATGACACTATAGAACGATTCAAGGGATGTGGCGCAGCTTGGTAGCGCGTTTGTTTTGGGTACAAAATGTCACGGGTTCAAATCCTGTCATCCCTACCTATTACTCGACCTATTACTTTACTGCCCCTTTGACCAGTAAGGAAGAATCAATTGAGATCGATTCCAATTGCCCGGAATCATTCATTTTTATGAAACTATAGAATATATGCATACAAAATAAAATGGGTTCGGGTTAGAAACAGAATCTTTTTCTTTTTTTCTTTACAGTCTTTTCTATTCTGATAAGAAAGCGCTCTTAGTTCAGTTCGGTAGAACGTGGGTCTCCAAAACCCGATGTCGTGGGTTCAAATCCTACAGAGCGTGATTTTTTCTTCGTAGATCGAATTAGACTGAAGTGGATTCAATCACTTGCATAGCCTCGACCTCCTGGGGATTAAAGAAAGGAGGGGGTCAGTCAAAAAAAGAAATGTTAATTAATCAAAAGTCCAACTGATCACCACGCCTGTATTGTAAATATGCAGTTACGAATAATCCAGCCAAAGTAATAGGAATTAGACCTAACACGATTCCAAATAAAAGAACTTCAATCATTTGAATTTTTTGAAAAGGAGAAAAAAAAGAGGAAATATCTATACCTAAATATTAATCAGAATTGACGTGAATCTCAACGACCAAGAATTGAAAGTTGACTTGATATATAACTATAGAATACACGAAATCTCACAGAAGGATTTCCTTTCTGAATTCTTTCTTTCAAATAGAAATTTTAAATAAGTCGTATCTTGCTCAGACCAATAAATAGAGCTGAAGTTATAGTTAAAGCTACTAGTAGAAAACCGAAATAACTAGTTATAGTAAGCATGAAGGGGCTAAATGAAATGTGGTATTTCTATACATACGTTTCTAAAGCATTTACCTGAGTTTCCCTTTATTGGAAAATAGAAGGATATACAAAAATACAAATTGAAATTTTTTGATTTATCTATCATTATAGATGGCACGAACAAAGATAAAGTGACAGGCATATAAAATGAAACTGATTCATCATTTCTAAGATCTAGCCATCTAGTAATTCCTCTCAACCGAGTCGTTGAACATAAACCAATAATACGAACTGGATCGTGTAATTTCATTCAAAAATGAAACTCTTTTAAAATTATTATGGAATACAATTTTTCCATTTTTTCTTTTCATATTTTTAAAAAGTCTCATTCTTGCAGCTAGATCAAGATTTGGATTGAGATCCAACCCAACAATTCATTACAACTATTGATTCCAATTTTTTGATTCTTTCTTCGCTTTCTTTCATCGAATAGGATTTACTACTCGTATTTGTTATCATATTTGTTACTGGAAGATTAACCAATTCCTTAAAATGAAAAGGGGGGATTCCAACAAAAAACTGTCTCTACAATCATGAAAAGGAAATTTCTAGATCTCGCATCTACTTAAATTGTTTAAATTATGGAAATATGATAATTTCTTTCGTTGTAAGAATTTTCTATTAAATACAGCATCATTTTACATCTACAGGTAAAGGAAAGGAAGAAATACATTAAT